TTCTTTTGTTTAAGGCAACCGAGATTCAAGATGCAAGTACAAAAAAACGAAGTTCAGTAATCCACCCCGCAAGCAAAAAGGGGGTAATATTGTCATCTCTTTTTGGCGACATGGCCGAGCGGTAAGGCGGAGGACTGCAAATCCTTTTTTCCCCGGTTCAAATCTGGGTGTCGCCTGATCAACAAAAGACCGAAAATCCCTTCTTTTTTTTTATATAACTCACCGAAATATTCCCCAGTAGAGGGGAAAGAGGGAGCTGCCGGTACGCACTTGATTCGAAACATATAGAGGTTTCTCAAAAGATCTGTAACTTTTTGTGTCTAGGATTCAAAAAAAATTTTTCGTACTAGGAAGGGAATCGATAAGTCTTGAGAGCCCTTACACTACACGATTAATGTAATGGAATTTTTATTGACTGGGCCTTTAACTTTAATTAGATTGGATAACCAAAGGGGAGTCTAACAATTAGTAATTGTGGAGAAACTACTGTGGTCTACAAAGTCACGAATGTCTTTGAGGACTCAGATATTCGATATTCGATCAATATTTGATTGTATAATTCAGTTTTTCTATTTTATATATTTTATATAAAAAAGCGGCAAAAAACTTCTGTATCGACTGTCTCTCCTTTTTTTCACAGAGACGAAATAGACCAAATGGAAAAGAAAATAGAGGTATGTGTGTGATAGATAATGATCTACTTTGGTTATATTAATATAGTTTTTATTCCTACCTGCTATATTTAGTAATACTCCCTTAGCCATAGGGATCGTTGCATATTTTGCTTGTGCTTCATCTTTCCCAATTCGACTAGAAATCATAATGATCAGAAAATTTTGCAAAAATTTCTGATAAGTGCATTTATTGGGTTGGTTCATTAAATAAAGAGTTTGGGGTAAGAATCCCCTTTTGACTATGCACCCTGGATTTCACTATTATTAGTGAACAAGAATGGAATAATTCCTTCATATTCCTAAAGATAGGGGACATAATTCACATGGATATAGTAAGTCTCGCTTGGGCTGCTTTAATGGTAGTCTTTACATTTTCCCTTTCACTCGTAGTATGGGGAAGAAGTGGACTCTAGAAATACTATTAATCTAATTGCGGTAAGGAATCAAACTTTATCGATTGTTTTATAGATTATTATACAAAGCGTTTTGTTTTAACTTTAACTATACCTAAATATGATTACCTAAATATAATTAGAATAATGCCAATCAAACATATATATATATTTCAATGATTCCCATGTTTGTATTTCGGAAGGGGATACACGCGGGGGTGGTAAGAAATTTTCATTTTCCTAAATTCTCTATTTCGCCGCAGGGATCTTCGTAAACTTATATAGGGACAATGAGTAATAACAGACCACTTCTTATTATTTATTTGTATTTTAATTTTCTTTGTTTGCCTCTTTAAATTAAAGAAAACATATTACTGGCTTTTATTTTCTTAAATTAATGGGCGTCCTTGCCCATAGACTTTTTACTTCTTTTATTTTCTTTTTTCGATGGATACTGGGATTTCGGTTTAAAATAATCCTAAATCTCGGAATTAAAGCCGTAAAAGTCAGAGTTACTTTTTTATTATTTCGGATTAATAATGAATCGGAATCAATATAAATAAAAAATAAATGTAGCAAAGCAATCGCACTAGGGCTCTATGGTATATTCTATAGATAGAATTCGATCGATATATATATATTATATGAAGATAGATATTGTAGATTGATCTACATTAAGCCTGGCTCTTTAGACAGTACAACTTTATACACTACAAAACCGCTAATCTAATAGATAGTATGGTAGAAAGAAAGATATCAATCTTTCTACCATATTATAAAATATCATAGAATATTGGTGATTCTAGCCTGTGTATTTAATTGAAGATTTAAGAAACGAAATTGGAATCCTTTGTTTCTTTCTTAAATCAGTCTCATTGATAAAGCCCTAAGAAGTAAAGTTTCATTCAAATTAATCGTTTTGGCTGACTGTTTTTACATATATGATAAGTAAAAAAGCAGTAGGAACTAGAATGAAGAGTGCAGTAGCAATAAATGCGAGAATATTTACTTCCATAATCTAATAGGTTTTTACTTCGCAATAACTCGGGATTTAATCCCATAGAGATAAAAAAAAATTCACCTGGAAATTCAACGGGATGAATTACATCTCGATGATATTCAATCGTATCAATCTTATGAATAACAATATCTGGGCTATCAAATCACCTCGTCGTCGCGAATTAAATAGTAATAGTATAACATAGGAAGATCCTTTATCCATACTCAATAGAAAATTGAATTCGTAATTGAATTCGTAATCGAATCAAGAACTCTTTTTCTTTTCCATTCATAACCTACCGTCTTACTTGGACAATCATCGGATGAAGTAGCATCTGACCGTTTTCCACTTACATTGCATTGACCCCATAAAAAATAACAACAATAGAAGTAAAATGAAAGGGGGGGAAGGAGTTAAACTCGAAACTCCTGTTTTTTTATTATGATATAATTTTCACAAGAAAAAGAAAAGTGTGAAAAAGCGAAATTCCGGTATAAAAGATCGAATCTTCAATAACATTCTTTCTTTTATTAATATTCTCTTTTCTGACATTAGTAATAGCATACATTAAAAGTTCGGTGTAAAATTTGAATTAGATAGATATTTTTTAAAAGGAGTTAGTTTGGGGCATTGAGACTGCATAGATAGAAAAGGAGAGAGTTTGAATCTGAAAACTCTTTTTCGGGGTAACTCCAATTCTATTTTGTAGTGTACAAGAAATGAATTCTAGTTGTGTATGTGCTCCCGAGAAACATATGATACTCTATCCCATTAGATAGAGGCATTTAAAAACCAGACGCAGTACGCTATCCCTTTGAACCCTGAATATGAGGTTTCCAATAATTGGACTAATCCAATTCTACCTCTCTCCCACCAATCGGTACTAGTTGAAGTAATGAAAATTTATATATTTGGTTGTGTTTGGTGAGAATAACGAAAAACGAAAAAAATTCCTAGTGCCTCTTTTTGTCAGAAAAGAAAAATGGAGAGATGAGTTTATGTGTTTATTTGATCCGTCGGGACTGACGGGGCTCGAACCCGCAGCTTCCGCCTTGACAGGGCGGTGCTCTGACCAATTGAACTACAATCCCAGGGAAATAAGTAAGGTATACCGCATCAATATTTTTCGGGTTGAATTAAAAATTTTTGGTGAGAGCGACACAAATTACATTACTACTGATCCTTTCCTTATTTTTAACCTTATTTTTAAATCGATTTAGAATAAATGTTTAAATCAAAATTTTCGTTTCCTTAGGCTTTCTTTATACTTACAGATACTGATATGAATCTAGATCCTTTTTTTTTAGAAAAATGGAATTCTTTTATTCCAACGTATCGTGCGTTCGGGAAGACAAAAATTTACATCTCAGGATCTATGAGCGAATTCTTGGGCCGAGCTGGATTTGAACCAGCGTAGACATATTGCCAACGAATTTACAGTCCGTCCCCATTAACCGCTCGGGCATCGACCCAGGAAAAATAAATTCCATTTTCCATTTTAGGCTCATTGATAATGCACGATCAACTTCCTTTTGTAGTACCCTACCCCCAGGGGAAGTCGAATCCCCGCTGCCTCCTTGAAAGAGAGATGTCCTGAACCACTAGACGATGGGGGCATACGTGTCCGACCGCCATCATACTATGCTCATAGTATTAACAGTTTTTCTAAATTGTCAATAGAGTTAATAAAATGGAAGAATATGATTCGACCCAAGAGATCCTTCCACGCCTCACGTTCACGATTCTGTAGAGTTTTTTGATTCGTCATTCCTATTTATGAATCCTTAATTCTAACCGCATGAAAAAAAAAGTTTCGATTAAATATATATAACCCTTTATCTTAAAAAAAAAATAGAACTAAATACGAGGGAAAGGGTTCCTTTTTGGAATGGTTTATACACCCCCAAAAATCAAAATACAACTTTCAATTCCATTTCTTCCACTTTATTTATTCATTCATCTTGCTTTTAAGACGAAATGTGCCTTCCTAGTAAACCAGAAAATTAAGAAAGGATAAATCCCGAAAATGGAGGAATTTTTTTTATTGATTAAGGGGATAAGGGGACAAATCGACCTTCTCCAGCATATGATTTAATCATATGATTGAATGAAAAATCTTGGATCTATGTCAAATTGGTAGGTACATGTATCAAGTGATTTTTGTTCTGATGGGTAAGCCAAGAAAAAAAGAGGGCCGGCCTTGAAGTACTAGGTTAAAAAGCTCAAAAAATCGTTCTAGTAAATCAACTTTGTTTTTCCGGAAAGAGCCACTAGCCACTATGAATTGACTTTATTATATAGTATAGTCTATTTTGAGAGTCTATAATATATATATGTTGTGTAATTATAGTGGGAGAGAGATATCTTATCCACAAAGTGACTCAATTCAGGAATTCCATTAAAGGGCCCCTTTAACTCAGTGGTAGAGTAACGCCATGGTAAGGCGTAAGTCATCGGTTCAAATCCGATAAGGGGCTTTTTACTTTTTTCATAAAACCCGAATCGTACTATTTGAACATAGAATAGATTTGCTTCTTGCTATTTTTTTTTTAGGAAAAAGGAAACAACTGTATAATATAAGTAAAATATGTTCTAGTAATTAGAAAATGGAACATTTATTCATTAAAATGAAAAGAGAAGGCGTCTATTGAATCACCAAATATTCCTCTTTTTTTTTAATTATTTCAACCTAATCCGTTGGAAAGATTAGAAATCAGCAACTAAAAGGGGAAAAGTAAGTAGACCTGACCTATTGAATTCGGACTCGATCCGCTATTCTGATAAGAAAATTAGATAGAGATTAAATTGGAACGGAGGGCCCCCTTTTTTTTCATTTCTTTGGACTGCGCGCCAATTTGTCGATATTTCCGATTCAATTTTTGTATTCCTAGATATTCCATAAGAATAAATTGGCTATTCCCTGCCTTTTCTATG